GCGTTGAAAGTTAGTATAAAGTACCGCGGCAGGGGTGGGTAAGATTATCAAGAGAATCGAACTCTTTTAATATGCTTTCAAAACATACACTTTTCCTTAAAGATAGATAATCATTCAAGAAGTTTATCTCAAGTAATTAAGGTTAGAGGGTTGATTACGTAGTACGAAAAGTAAATTACAGTGAGGATCTGGCCTGTTAAAATATAAGGGTCTTCTACTGGACGGGCTCCAATTCATGTTAAAAGTATTACTGTAGCTACTAATGACCAAAATATAATCTGATTTAAAGGGTAAAAGGATAAACTTCGAAACTTGGCTTTATGGGTAAAAGGGAGAAGAAATAGGATAGCTACGGATATAACTAAAGCTACTACCCCTCCTAGTTTATTTGGGATAGAACGAAGAATAGCATAGGCGAACAGGAAATATCATTCTGGCTGAATATGCGCTGGAGTTACTAGAGGGTTAGCAGGGATAAAATTGTCTGGATCACCTAGTAGATATGGGTTGAGAAGCGTCAGGATTACTAAACTGGCTACTATAACAAGGAATCCGACAATATCCTTAAACGAGAAATAAGGGTGGAAAGGTACTTTATCGACCTGTCTTGAGATTCCTAATGGGTTGTTTGATCCAGTTTGGTGGAGAAATAAAATATGCACTATAGTAGCCGCGGCTACTATAAACGGGAAAAGAAAGTGAAAAGTAAAAAATCGAGTTAATGTGGCGTTATCGACAGCAAACCCTCCTCAGATTCACTGGACGAGGTCTGTCCCAATATAAGGGATGGCAGAAGCGAGGTTAGTAATAACCGTCGCGCCTCAAAAAGACATTTGTCCTCAAGGTAGTACGTATCCTAAGAAGGCGGTTCCTATTACTAGGAATAAGATAACCACACCTACTGATCATGTGTGTAGGAATATAAAAGAGCCGTAGTAGATTCCTCGTCCGATATGTATGTAAAGACAGATAAAAAAAAAGGATGCTCCATTAGCATGTAAAGTGCGAAGCAATCATCCATAATTTACATCTCGGCAAATATGAGCTACTCTTGAAAATGCAAGGTCGATATGGGCTGTATAATGTATGGCAAGAAATAATCCTGTAGCTAACTGGATCACTAAACATAATCCTAGCAGCGAGCCAAAGTTCCATAGTGTAGAGATATTGGCGGGGGTAGGTAGGTCTACAATTGCTCCGTTTGCAATTTTAAATAATGGGTGAGATTTTCGTAAAGGCATTATCATTATTATGATAGGCGAAGCGGTCCGTAGAAGAAACCTGTAATTTTAACTACGACGATTAATGTAAGAAGTAGGTAAAGGACTACAAAAATAGTTAAATTTATAGAAGTTGAGGAGTAGATTATTCTTACAATCAAAAATGAAGAGTTAAGGGTTTCAGTTAGTAGAGTAGAGGATTGCTCAATGTTAATTGGCTGAGGGTTAGGTAAAGGGTCCAAAAATAGAGCTATTAAGAGGGAAGTTAAAATAATTAGAGGAATCGATGTAGTTATTTTAGGTGAGAAAAAGAATTGTTCATTTGAGGCCAAAGAGGCGACATAAATAAACAATACTAACATAGCCCCTAAGAAGATTAAAAATAAAATGTATGAGAATCACACAGATTTTGAGGAAGCTCCAGTAATTAGGCAAATTAAAATAGTTTGGGTTAGAAGAACAAGCCCTATAGCTAAGGGTCTTGATATTTTAGTAAAAGAGATCGAGAGAGCTGAGATTAGAAGAGTTAGCCTTAATGAGATTGTCATTAAGCTAATACCAGAAAATAGTTTAAGTTAAAAATAGTAGCATTGGAAGTTACTGATGGGAGAAGTTCCTTTTCTGAGCCTTAGTAGCCTTGAGGAAGAGATAGATTCCATTTCTGGATTACAAGACCAGTGTTTTTATAAACTATCAAAGCTAAATGTCAATTATTTTTTTTACAGGGGCTCCTATTTTTAGTATTTTTTGTGGTTTATGAACTTTCGTTAGGGCTCGTAAGCACTTATTAGGGGCTTTAATTAGGTTGGAATATGTAATACTTAGAGTTTATTGATTTATGGGTAGTTTGTTGTCCTCTATAGGAGAAGAGGTTTTTTTCAGGTTATTTTTTTTAACTTTTGCCGCTTGCGAAGGTGCCCTTGGGCTATCCTTATTAGTGTGTGTGGTTCGAAGTCATGGAAATGACAATTTTAGAAGATTCAGGTTTTTAAAATGTTAAAATTTGTTTTTATAAATATATTAATGACGGCAGGGGTGGGTAATTGAGTACATTATAAGATGAGGGTTTTTGCTCTTAGTTTTATTTTTGGTGTGTGCATAATCCCTATAAGTTCTCTCAGAGGGGTAGGGTATAGTATAGGGTTAGATCTTGTAAGGTATTTGTTAGTGTTCCTAAGAATTTGGATTGTAGCGTTAATTGTAGGAGGTAGACAGAAGATTTATGAGATAAAAAATTTTTTTTCACTTTTTCTGTTTATAATAAATTTTTTACTTTTAAGGTTGCTTTTAACTTTTTGTTCTTTAGATTTATTATTGTTCTACATCTTTTTCGAGATATCGTTGATTCCCACTTTCATTTTGATTTTAGGGTGAGGGTACCAACCTGAGCGCATTCAAGCAGGGTTCTATATAATATTCTATACTTTGTTTGCCTCACTACCTCTTTTGGTTTCTTTATTAAGGTTGTATAGCTACAGCGGAAGGTTAGAAATAACCCTTGCAAAAAGAAGATGTTTCCATGAGGCAAGCTTTAGGAGGTTGATTTGGTATTTTTGTAGTGTTTTTGCTTTTATTGTAAAATTACCTGTTTATATGGTGCATCTTTGGTTACCTAAAGCCCATGTGGAGGCCCCAGTAGCAGGGTCTATAATTTTAGCTGGAGTGTTACTAAAATTAGGAGGTTACGGGCTACTTCGAATTTTACCAGTATTTTCACATGTTAGCGGTGTATTTACTTGGTTCTGAGTCAGCCTTGGTTTAGTAGGGGGAGTTGTGGTTAGATTGATATGCTTGCGTCAGACAGATATAAAGTCTCTAATTGCTTACTCGTCTGTAGCCCATATGGGGATAGTACTGTGTGGTTTAATATTATTTAACTGCTGGGGGTTTGGAGGGGCAGTAGTTGTAATAATTGGACATGGTTTATGTTCATCTGGCTTGTTTTGTTTAGCAAATATATGTTATGAGCGGATTGGTAGTCGAAGGCTACTGGTAAATAAAGGTCTTTTGAATTTTATACCTAGAATGGCTTTGTGGTGGTTTTTGTTAAGAGCTGGCAATATAGCAGCTCCGCCCTCTTTAAATTTACTGGGAGAGATTAGGTTAATTGTAAGGTTGATTAGTTGGTCTAAGATTAGGATGATCAGGTTAGCCTTACTTTCTTTTTTTAGGGCTGCTTACAGGTTGTATTTATTTTCTCTGAGCCAACATGGTAAGTATTTTAGCTCTTTGTTTTCCTGTTGCTCAGGTAAAGTGCGAGAGTACTTAGTACTTTTACTCCACTGGCTACCTTTAAATGTTTTGATTTTAAAAGGTAGTTTATTAGTAAATTGCTTAAATAGTTTAATTAAAATACTGGGTTGTGGGCCCAGAGATATAAATATAACTTTATTATAGGCAGTGTTATGAGATATTAAGATAAATTTGACTAGTTTTTGTTTTCTGTTTTTGTGTAGATTGAGATTTTTTGGGGTGTCCGTTATGATACTATTCAACCAGCAGGGGTTTTTAATTGAATGAGAGATCGTATCTCTAAATTCTTCCACTGTAGTTATAGCAATTATTTTTGATTGGATGTCTTCAATATTTATGTCTTTTGTTATATTTATTTCTTGTATAGTGCTTTATTACAGTGGCAGTTATATAAAAGGGGATTACAATATTAACCGTTTCATATATTTAGTGTTGGGTTTTGTTAGGTCAATAATATTTCTAATTATCAGTCCTAATTTAATTAGTATTTTATTAGGTTGAGACGGCCTGGGCTTAGTTTCTTACGCTTTAGTTATTTATTACCAGAATGAAAAGTCGTGTAATGCTGGCATGTTAACAGCTTTGTCAAATCGTGTAGGAGATGTTGCAATTTTGCTTAGAATTGGTTTAATAAGAAGAACTGGAGGTTGAAATTATGTAGTTAGGGCTGAAGAAGGTCAATTAATTCTGATTGGTGGCTTAGTTATATTAGTTATTATAGCTTCAATAACAAAAAGAGCACAAATCCCCTTTTCAGCTTGGCTACCTGCAGCTATAGCAGCTCCTACACCTGTGTCTGCTTTAGTACATTCTTCTACCTTGGTGACTGCTGGGGTGTATTTATTGATTCGATTTAGTCCAGCTATAGAAGGTAGAGTTGAACAGAGAGCTTTACTCATTCTAGCTTCTTTAACTATATTTATAGCTGGGTTGGGAGCTAACTTTGAGACTGACTTAAAAAAAATTATTGCCTTATCTACACTTAGGCAATTAGGCGTAATAATATTTACTTTAAGAATAGGGCTTTCTGACTTAGCATTTTTCCATTTACTAACTCACGCCTTATTTAAAGCCTTATTGTTTATGTGCGCAGGGTCAGTCATTCACAGAGTAGGGGATTACCAAGATATTCGAGTTATAGGGGGGCTGGTAAAGTTTATACCTTTAAGAGTTATGAGGATAAATCTAGCGAATTTGGCTTTATGTGGTTCTCCTTTTTTAGCAGGATTTTATTCAAAAGATTTGATTTTAGAAGTAGCCTTCTCAAGAGAGTTGAACTTGATTTGTTTTATTCTATTAGTTTTAGCTACCAGGTTAACTGTATGTTATAGATTTCGTTTAGTTTATTATAGGTTAAGAGGAGACTGAAATTTAAGTTGCAGAACAGCTGTAGGAGACGACGATCTCACTATTACAAGGTCTATATTTGGTTTAGTGATTGGGGCAGTAGTAGGAGGTAGCCTATTATCTTGGTTGCTATTCCCTTCTCCTGAGATAATTTGCCTTAGACCTTTAATAAAAATATTAGCTTTAATTGTAAGAGTTATAGGGGGTCTTATTGGCTATGGGTTAAATCTAATGAGAGTTAACGACAGTTTAAAGTCGCTTAAATCTCACTTATTAGTTTCTTTTATAGGTTCTATGTGGTTCATACCCTTTCTGTCTACTTACGGGGTCTCGAAAGAAGTTTTAAAAGTGGGGGTTATTTACAGGAAGAGGGGAGATAGAGGGTGGCTGGAGTACTACGGGTCTCAAGGGACCCACCGACTTTTCATGAGTGTTTCCGCTCAATTACAGGTGGCACAGGATAATAATGTGAAAATTTATATAATAATTGTAATATTATGATTAGTAGCTTTATTAGTTGTGATCATTTACTTAAATAGCTTATAATTAGAGTACTGCATTGAAGCTGCAGAGGAGATTTATTAAATCTTTAAGTAAGTAATCATTTTTAAAAGGACTAGAACCTTTAGTTCCACAATGAAAATATGGTGTGTTTATTACACTATAAAAACTATGGAGAAAGAAGAATGGACTCCAACCACTCAACGAGGAAGTTAGAAGCTTCCCGCTGTCAGCTAACTTTTTTCCTTAACTAGAGTTTAAACTCAGTGACATCATTAACAGTGATGAGCCTCTTTTTGGCTTTAGTTAATAAACTAAGGGCTTTCGATAGGCCAAAATCTAGGTCGAAACTAGATGTAATACTTCACTTCTTAGTTAAGATTAGCTTTCAAAAAAGCACTTCCTGGTTGCAATTCAGGTGTCATAGTTGACTATAACCTCAATCTGCTCACTCAAGAGCTCCTTGGTTTCATTCATGATAAAGTCCTAGGAGTAAGATAATTAAAAAAAAAATTCCAGTACACAACCATGAAAAAAGAGGAGTAACATGGAGAATAGGTACTAGAGGGAGGAGGAGAGTGATTTCCACGTCAAAGATTAAGAAAATTACAGCGATTAAAAAGAAACGAAGAGAAAAGGGAAGCCGGGCAGACCCTTTAGGGTCAAATCCACATTCAAATGGTGAATTTTTCTCCCGGTCTAAAATGGTCTTTTTGGCTAAAACTGAGGAGAGAATTATAATGACAGAGGCTAGGACAAGGGTGAATAAGACGATTATTGTTAGAGTTATAATTATTTTTCCTGAGGTTCCACCCAGACTAGTTAATTGGAAGCTAACTATACTAATTATATTAGAAAAATAATTTAGCCTCCTCATCAATAGATTGAAACGTAGAGGAAGAGCCATACTACGTCAACAAAATGTCAGTATCAGGCGGCGGCCTCAAAACCTAGATGGTGATGTGAAGAAAAGTGACATATATACATTCGGTACAGGCAGATTAGTAAGAATGTTGAGCCAATAATGACGTGGAGGCCATGGAAACCTGTCGCTACAAAGAAAGTAGCTCCATAAACAGAATCTGCAATTGTGAAGGGGGCTTCTAAATACTCTAGTGCCTGAAGGGCCGTAAAGTAGAAACCTAAGAAGACTGTTAAAGCTAAGCTTTGCAAAGCTTGTGATAGGTTTGAAGAGATAATTGCATGGTGGGATCAAGTAACTGTGGCCCCTGATGCTAATAGAATGGCCGTGTTAAGAAGGGGAATCTGAAATGGGTTAAAAGGCTGGATGCCTTTAGGAGGCCAACAGCCTCCTAATTCTACTGCAGGAGAGAGACTTCTATGGAAAAAAGCCCAGAAGAATGAAAAGAAGAACAGAACTTCTGACGTAATAAACAAAATTATACCTCATTGGAGCCCTGTTATAACACGTGCTGTGTGTAATCCTTGATATGTACCCTCTCGGGTGATATCCCGTCATCATTGGATTATAGTTAAGGCAGTTGCAACCAGCCCTAGAATTAGTAGGTCTATATTAAATTGGTGGAACCATTTTACTAACCCCGTAGTTAACATTATAGCCCTAACAGATCCTGTGAGAGGCCAGGGTCTTATATCTACCAAATGGTAGGTATGATGGTTATGGGTTGTCATTAATTAACCTCTCTGGCGTAGAGAGTAGTTAAAACTGCAAATACGTAGGACTGGATTACAGCTACAGCTGCCTCCAGTCTTAGGAGTAAGACTTGCGAAAATAAAAGTAAATATAGTAAAGATTGGGGTAGCCTAGGTCCGGTAGATCCTAGTAAAGTCAAAAGAAGGTGACCAGCAATTATGTTCGCTGCCAATCGCACTGCTAGGGTACCTGGCCGAATGACATTCCTAATAGTTTCAATTAAAACTATAAAAGGCATTAGGGGACCTGGGGTTCCTATGGGTACTAAGTGTGCGAACATATGCTTAGTGCGGTTTACTCATCCATAGATTATAAATGAAAACCATAATGGAAGAGCAAGGGTTAGAGTTATAACTAAGTGTCTAGTACTAGTAAAAATATAAGGAAGAAGTCCTAAGAAATTATTGAAAACTACAATTCTAAACAAAGCCACTATGAAAATAGTGCCACCTGGGTTTGACACCCCTATTAAAGTTTTAAATTCTTTATGAAGAATGCTAGTTAGATTTGTCCACAGAGTTAACCACCGGGAGGCTCTAAACCAGAAGATGTACGGTAAGAAAAGTAACCCTAGTCCAGTGGAGATTCAATTTAAAGGTAAAAAGAACGAGGTTCTAGGGTCAAATCTAGAGAATAAATTAGCTATCATTTTCATTTAACGGCCCCTAGTTGAAGGTCATAGAAATCATAGGCTTCGTGAGAGGCTTTTTTTGCAGGTATTTTAATGAAAAAATTTAAAATTAAGTTTAAAAGAAAGAGAGTACTGAATACTAAAAATAGTATTAGCCAGAATAAAGGGGCTATTTGAGGAATATTAAAATACCTTTAAAGGTAATTTAAGCTTGACAAGCTTATGTTATAATATTTAACTAATTTTAATATCGCCAGAAGTAGATGTGAAACTACTATAGCAGATTTAAAAGATCTGCACTTACATTCAGTCATCTAACGATGAATTAGAGGTAACAGAGATTCAATCAAGGAAGGATTCTACTGACGTGCTTTCAACCACAATTGGTATGAAACTATGATTAGCGCCACAAATTTCAGAACATTGACCGTAAAATAGGCCTGGTCGGGTTATATTAAATCTGATTTGGTTTAAGCGCCCTGGAATTGCATCGGCTTTTACACCTAAAGCTGGCACTGTTCAGGAGTGAATAACGTCTGCTGCTGAGACTAACACTCGAATTTGAGTGTTTATGGGTAAAACAGTGCGGTTGTCTACATCTAGTAGTCGAAATCCTGAGTGAGGTAAGTCGTTAGTCGGGGTTATATAAGAGTCAAACTCTACTTGGGTAAAGTCTGAATACTCATAACTCCAGTATCATTGGTGCCCAATAGCTTTTACTGTAACGCTAGGGGTGTTTACTTCGTCTAAAAGGTAAAGAAGACGAAGGGAAGGTAAAGCAATAAAAACTAAAATAATGGCAGGTAAAACCGTTCAAATAATTTCAATTGTCTGCTCTTCAAGCAAATTACGGTTAATAAATTTATTAGGGAATAATGATAAAAGTATATAGCCTACAAGCGTAGTAATAAGGATTAATACAAGTATTGCATGATCGTGGAAGAAAGTTAACTGTTCTATGAGGGGCGAGGCCCTATCTTGGAATCCGAGAGCAGATCATATTGTCATTCCCTAGTTGGGAATGTAATAAAGTATGTATTGTGTGAGTATCGGATAAGGATTAAAAAGATTACCCTGGTTGGGCACGATTACGATCTTGAACTCAAGCATCGTTGTTGTTGAAATCAAGATTATTAACGTCTGGATTTTCGGCCCCTCCGGCCGCTTGATCTTCAAGACCGTTAATTTGTTGTTCTTCAGGGTTTGGAGGGTTATCAAATTCGATTTCAGGGAGGTCACCTCCTTCTGAGCCGCCATTTGAGGAGCTGGAGCCCGAGTTCCTTCTTAGGTCAGAAATAGACCTTAAGTCGTCGTCGTCTCCATCATCAACGTTAGGGCCTGAGCCGGAGTCTCCTTCATCGTCACTGTCATCATCGTCTTTATCCCGAGATGGTTTATCGGGGTCAAGAGTGAAGTATGTTCTAATAAGGGCACCTAAGCCTAAAACGTAAAGAAGACCTAAAACAATGGACATTACAACCATTGAACCTAAAACTAGGGCTAAGCTAACATGTCCGGAAGAAAATAAAATTGGAATGGGCTCAAAATAAGGTAATATTTTAGATACCAAGGAAAATAGGAATGAGGTATCAAGTGAAGAGACTTCTGAGGTAAGAGATTCATGTGGAAAGAAACCAGTGAAGCCTTCTATAATTACATCTTTAGAGCTAAAAGAGGGTTCAGGGACCCCAGAAGAGGGATCCTTGATGGGGTAAAAATTTTTAACTTTATTTTCGTTCCGAAAATTAAAAAACAAATTAGAAAGCCTAGACCTAAACAGTAGGTCCGTATTTATATAATTGAGTGGTTGTAAAGCCGAGATTTCTAGAAGGAGTTAAGAACTCCCTATTAGGAGCTTAAATCCTATGCAATGGTCTGCCATTCTAGATAATAAAAATCGATTAAGTTTTAATTAACTCTTCTAAAGGAAAATTAGCCTTTAGGCTGAGATTACTGGAATTTCTGCAAATCTATGATCTGCAGGTGGTAGCTCCTGCGTTCATTCAATAGATGTTTGAACGAAGAGGGGTGTTAATGCTGGTCGTATTCTAGCAAAAGCTTCTCATGTAATTATTACAAATCCTAAGACAGCGATTAAGGAGATAGTAGACCCTACAGAGGATACTACATTTCATGTAGTGTAGGCATCTGGATAATCAGAGTACCGGCGAGGTATTCCATTTAACCCTAAGAAATGCTGAGGGAAGAAAGTTAAGTTTACTCCTACAAATATTGTGGTGAAATGTATTTTTATTCAAGGAGCGTGCAGTGTCACACCAGTAAAAAGTGGGAATCAATGCGCAATACCTGCAAAGATCCCGAAGACAGCTCCCATTGAGAGCACATAATGAAAGTGGGCTACGACATAGTATGTGTCATGTAGCACAATATCAATTGAGGAGTTAGCTAAGACAACTCCAGTTAGCCCTCCTACAGTAAATAAAAAAATAAATCCTAATGCCCATAATAGAGAAGGGGAGTATGTGAACTGAGTTCCGTGAAGGGTGCCAAGCCACCTGAAAATTTTAATTCCGGTGGGAACAGCAATAATCATAGTGGCAGAAGTAAAATAAGCCCGAGTGTCTACGTCTATCCCGACTGTAAATATATGGTGAGCCCAAACTACAAAACCTAAGACACCAATTGCTATTATCGCATAAATTATTCCTAATGTCCCGAATGCCTCCTTCTTCCCGGACTCTTGCCTTACGATATGTGAAATTATCCCAAAGGCAGGCAAGATTAGGATATAAACTTCTGGATGGCCGAAAAACCAAAATAAATGTTGATACAAGACTGGGTCTCCACCCCCTGCTGGATCAAAGAAAGATGTATTTAGGTTACGGTCAGTTAAAAGTATAGTGATTGCTCCTGCTAGGACGGGTAGTGAGAGAAGGAGTAGAATAGCGGTTAAGAATACAGATCAAACAAAGAGGGGTATACGGTCTATTGATATCCCAGTTCTTCGTATATTGATAACAGTAGTCATAAAGTTAACGGCTCCTAAAATCGAAGAAACTCCAGCTAGGTGGAGAGAAAAGATTCCTATGTCTACTGAGGCTCCAGCATGCGCAATTCCAGCGGAAAGAGGGGGATACACAGTTCATCCTGTACCAACTCCTCTTTCTACTATACCTCTAGAGAGGAGGAGGCAAAGAGAAGGGGGTAGGAGCCAAAATCTTATGTTATTTATACGGGGGAAAGCTATATCGGGAGCCCCTAACATTAGTGGAACTAGCCAGTTTCCGAAGCCTCCAATTATAATTGGTATAACTATAAAGAAAATTATTACAAAAGCGTGAGCTGTCACAATAACATTATAGATTTGGTCGTTACCAATAAGGCTACCAGGCTGCCCGAGCTCAGCCCGGATTAACAGGCTTAGGGCTGTGCCGACTATACCAGCCCATGAACCGAAAATAAAGTATAAGGTACCAATGTCTTTGTGGTTGGTGGAGAAGAACCATCGTAGCGGTTCTATGTAGCTAGATGGCTGAGTCAATAGGCAATAAATTGTAAATTTATGGACGGATAAATTAATTCCTCTAGTTAATGGGCTCTGTAGTGTAAAAAACACGTTGAACTGCAAACTCGATAATGCAGAATTACTGCCTTGGCCTTAAGTAAGGTTTAGAAGGTGCCCTTCTGATGGGGGCTTTGAAGGCCCCTAGTTTACTAACTTAAAACCTTAAAAAGGTGGTGATGTTAGTATAGGGCCTGAAATCGGGATAAAATTAACTAAAGTAAAAGCCAGCGGAAGGTTTGATTTTAAGGGTTGAGCTTTTGTAGAAAATTTACTTTTTGGGGTTAAAAGTGTCACCGAAGAAATAGTAATTCGGACATAAAAAAATAACGTTAACAGGGCTGATATAAGGAGAATGGAGACTCATAGGATGTTATTTTGAGTGGTTAAGACTGAAATTACAAGTAACTTAGGAAAAAACCCTAGGAAAGGGGGTAGCCCTCCAAGAGAGAGGAGTCTTAAGAATAAGTAAAGTTTTAGAGGGGAGGATTTAAATCTTGACCTGATTACATGGTTAATATGGAACATTTGAGAAATGTTTAGGATTAAAGCGACCGAGATTGTTATTAGACTGTAGATAATAAAATAATTAAATATAACCGGAGTACTACAGAAAAGGGAAGCCAGTATTCAACCAAGGTGGTTAATTGACGAGTAAGCTAAAAGTTTACGTATCAAGGTTTGATTAATCCCTCTAATTCCCCCTACCAGGGCCGATAAAGCAGACGCTCAAAAAATAAAACTAACTAGATTATTTGAAGAGTGAAGGTAGGAGATTAAGTAAAGAGGAGCTAGTTTTTGTAGGGTTATTAGTATAATACACTGAGGCCAAGGTAATCCTTGTATAATAGCCGGAAACCAGAAGTGAAGAGGAGCAGCTCCTAGTTTTAGTAAGGCGGCCACAAAAATTGTGATCTCCGGAGAGTTATTAGAGGTAACAATTATGGTAGGAGCCCTAGAGAGAATAATAACTGACCCGAGTGCTTGGATCAGAAAGTATTTCAAAGCTGCTTCAGATTTATATAGATTCTGGTTTGAGGATATAATGGGGATAAAAGACAGAAGGTTGAGTTCTAATCCTATTCAACACGTAATCCATGATGTGGAGGAGGTGGCTAAAAAAACTCCAATCAAAGTTGTTGAAAAAAAAAGAACTCGAGAAGGGGAAGAGATGAGAGAAATTAGAAAGAGAAAAAAAATTTCATGGATGGGGTATGAGCCCATAAGCTTAATCTTAGCTGACCTTTCCTTTCTTTCTAGGAGGAAAGAGGGGAGGAAACGATCGATGGCGATCGTACATTTTAACGTTTACTTAAAAGTATTGGAACAAAATGAATACATCTTGGTGTATAAAGCACTTTAAGTTTTGATCTTAAAAGGATTGGTGTGATTCCATTAGATGTATGGGTAGGGGGTTTAGTAAAGGGAGGCCATAATTCCTCCATTCTTCGTCCCATCAAAACGACCTTTTTGTCAAGCACTTTACTTTTAAGTAAAAAAAGTTACAAAGCCAATTATAAAAATACAGTTAATATATTAAGGATAAAAATTAGGATTTTTCGGCCCCTTCGCCAGCACTCCCCCTTTTTTTTATAACAATTTTATTAGAAAAAATTAGCTTTTTAAAGTCAAAAATTTCGACTAAACAGGCGCATAATATATATTTTAATTAGAATATATATAGTTAATTAATAATAAAATCCTATTTATTAACAAAGAATTGAATAATAATCTTTGTATCTATATATAATTTTTTACACCTTAAAAAAAGAATTAATTCCTCCTAGGAGCACCTAGGAGAAGGAATTAATTCCTTAAGGTGTTAAAAATAGATTCTTAATTTTATTAAACATATATTTAAATATAAGTTATATATTGTAATATAATTTTAATTTTAAAAAATTTTTAATATTATCAAATATTATTAAATGTATATATAAGAGAAGGGGGATATTATTTAAAAAGGTATATAACAAATATTTGAGTATGCATATTCATATTTGAATATATTCAAATATTTTATGTATATTATTATACCTTTATAAAAAAACTAGCATTTACAGATATTAACTCTAAATTGAATACATTGAATTAATACTTTTATCGGTAAAAAAAAAAAAAAAAAAAAATTACTTTAAAGGTGGCTCCTTTCTAAAAAGGACGAGGAGTTTTTTTCCTTTAATTTAAGGATTAAATAATCTTTTATTAAATTATAGATTATATAAGGTTATTAATGACCTAAAGTTAGTTTCATTAGTTTCCCTCGAATAACTATACTATAAATAAGTCAAGAACGTCGGAGAGTGATAGTGTTTTATCCTAGCTCTATTTCTCTGCTATATAAGTAAATGTACATGTTAGTTCTTGCGAGTAGTAGTAGTCTTTAAAGAAGAAGAACCTCTTGAAGTCTCAGTGCATTAAATTATGGTATAAGATCGTTCTCGACCTAGTTATCTTATTACAGCCCAGGCTAAATTTGTGCCAGCAGCCGCGGTTAGACTGGGTGGTCAAGTAGAGAGAGATTAGTTTGTGATTTAAGAGAGAAAAATTAGTGGGTTGGTCCTGATTTTCATTTCTGAAAAGGTGTAATTTAGTTCTAAATGGAGATCAGTATTACTGTGAATTGATCTTGAGGTCACTAAGGTCTTGATTGAAAACAGGATTAGATACCCTGGTATCCTTGATTTAAATTCTTCAAACTAAAGTAGTAACCAGTTATTATCTTGAAACTTAAAGGATTTGGCGGTGTCTTAGTCTAGTTAGAGGAACCTGTTCTGTGATCGATGCGCCACGAAGTATCTCACTTCATCTTGTAAGGTTTAACAGCCTGTATACCGCCATTATCAGGCAATCTCAATAGAGATGTGTTTAAATAAATAAAAAATTTAGAAAATTAGGTCAAGGTGCAGCTTATGATGAAGGTTGAAATGGGTTACAATTTAACATTGGAAAAACGGATTAGGACTTGAAATAGTTTTATGAAGGTGGATTTAAAAGTAAGGTTTGTTTAACATGCAAATCTGATTATCAGCTCTAAGGCGCGTACACATCGCCCGTCGCTCTCATTAAATTAGGTGAGATAAGTCGTAACAAAGTAGGTGTACCGGAAGGTGCACCTAGAAAGAAATTAGGTAATAGCTAAAAAAGTACTTCATTTACGATGAAGTGATCATCTGTTCGAGATGTTACCTGAATAATTAAGCTTATTTGTGTGGGTTGTTGTTAGTTATGAAAAATGAAAGATCATCAAGGATAAGAGAATTAGTAACGATAAAAAAGTTTAGTTTAAATTATAGTGTACGATTATCGTAAGAGAAAGTTTAAAGATAAAGAAAAAGAAGGGTTAAGCCATCGTACCTTTTGTATCAGGGGCTATCTAAATTAGTTTAATAGTAAAAAAGTTCTCGAATTAAGAGGATCTAAAGCTATATTACTTTACATGTGTTATAATGTTGTTAAATGTAGTTTTAGTGGTGATACGCCATACGACTTTTATATATCTGGTTCTCTACGAAAAAAATTTAATTTTGTAATTAACCCAAACTGTAGGTTAATTGGTTAAACTGTGGGGCATGAGCTCAGCAGTAATTGAAGTATTAAGATAAGTGTTAACGAATGGATTTTTACTGGGCTTAGAATCAGCCGTGTTAAAGATGACGTTATAGTGAGTAATATCAGATTAATTAAATTTAAGTTATCTTATAGAATGTTAGTAGGGTATGTTTTATAATTAAAAAAAATAAAGAAATAATGGTAGTATTAGTAGAGCGACTTGTGGAAGATTTAAGTTCAAGGTAAAAGGTGAGAAAAAATTAAGTGGTTGGTGTTTTGAAGGAACTCGGCAAATCTAAGCTTCTGCCTGTTTAACAAAAACATGTCTGTGTGAAATTTATACATAGTCTGGCCTGCCCACTGGGGTTCTGAAGGGCCGCGGTATACTGACCGTGCGAAGGTAGCATAATCAATAGTTCTTTAATTGAGGACTGGAATGAAGGGTCGGACGAGAAGTTAGCTGTCTCCAAGACAAGTCTTGAAGTTTACTTTTAAGTGAAAAGGCTTAAATGAGATAAAGGGACGATAAGACCCTATAAAACTTTACAGTTTATGTCTAGAATTTGTTTAAATTTGCGTGTAAATCTGTTTTGGTAAAGCTGTTTTATTGGGGCGATAAGAATATAATCGATTAACTGTTCTTAGTTATGAAAATAGGTATAATTAGTTAATTTGATCCTTTAATAAGGATTAGAAGATTAAGTTACTTTAGGGATAACAGCGTAATTTCTCTTGAGAGTTCTAATCGACAGAGTTAGTTGCGACCTCGATGTTGAATTAAGGTGTTAGCTAGGCGCAGAAGCTTAGATAGTAGGTCTGTTCGACCTTTAAAACCTTACGTGATTTGAGTTCAAACCGGTGTAAGCCAGGTTGGTTTCTATCTTTTATTTATAGTATAAATTTCTTTAGTACGAAAGGATTAAGAAGTTACAAAATTTGTTTACCAATTGATGGATAATAATATGCTGTCTTGGCAGAAACAATGCGCTAGATTTAGGATCTAACTATATAGAATTTATTAACTATAGATAGTAGGCTTGAATACTAATTTAATTAGTAATTTAGCCTATCATATTAATATGTAAGCTTGTAAATTATGTAATTTTAATTATTTTTGTTTTAGTGGCTGTTGCATTCTTAACTTTAATAGAGCGCAAGGTTTTAGGGTATATTCAAATTCGGAAAGGACCTAATAAGGTAGGGTATATAGGGGTTCTTCAACCTTTTGCGGATGCTGTAAAATTATTTACTAAGGAGCAGACGTTTCCAACAATATCAAATTTTATTCCTTATTATATAAGTCCTATTTTCAGGTTATTCCTAGCTTTGTTGGCTTGATGTATTATGCCCTATGAGAGGGGCCTTATTAGGTTTGATCTTAGGGTGTTATTTTTTTTGTGTTGTGCCAGGCTAGGGGTTTATTCAAGAATAGGAGCCGGGTGGGCCTCTAATTCTAAGTATGCACTCTTAGGGTGTACTCGAGCTGTAGCTCAGACAATTTCTTATGAGGTAAGGCTAACATTAGTACTGCTTGGGTACTTATTTTTAATCAATAGGTTTGATTTTAAGGGGTTTAGGGAATTTCAACGTATTAGTTGGTTTTTACTTATTGCTCTACCTTTGAGTGGCTTATGATTTGTGACTTGTTTAGCAGAAACAAATCGGACGCCCTTCGATTTTGCCGAAGGTGAGTCTGAGTTAGTGTCCGGGTTTAATACAGAATATAGGGCAGGAGGGTTTGCTTTAATTTTTATGGCTGAGTACGCTAGAATTATTTTTATAAGGTGCTTATTTACTTTAATATTTTTAGGCGGGAGTCTTTTGAGATTTGGGTTTTACATTAAGTCGGTAGGGGTAAGATTCGGCTTTATTTGAGTACGGGGGACTCTCCCCCGCTTTCGTTACGATAAGTTAATGTATGTGGCCTGAAAAAGTTATCTACCGGTTTCTTTAAATTATAGATTGTTTTTTTTTGGGTTGAAGGTTTGGTGTGAAAACCTAATTTAGATTTCACAAAAATTAGGACCTGTTAA